CCAAGGGTCACAACTTCTTCTACTCATCCTGTATATTGTCCTTTTCATTCCGTGTTGCATTAGAAACTTATTATTATACGAGATTATACGAAAATGAATCCTTCCTAGGAGGGAACAAATATTTATCCTTTCGATGAGAGTTTGTACACAACATGGAAGAAACCTATCTTCTATTTATAATAATTGAAGAAAAGGTTCCATCATATTCATATATAGTGAATTGATACTCCCGATTCCCACAAAATCGTCTCTTTCGTTCAATAGTTACTCGTTATTAGTTAATAATCCTAGTGATTGGATCTATATGCGTATTCCGATAGGAAATGAAATAGTAAAATGATTTTTCGTCGAATGACTATTCATTTATTGTATTTTCAAATAGGGGGCAGGAAGGATCTATGGGAAAATGGTGGTTCAATTCAATGTTGTCTAACGAGGAGTTAGAACACAGGTGTGGGCTAGGTAAATCAATGGACAGTCTTGGTCGTCCTGTTGGAAATACCAGTGGAAGTGAAGATCCCATTCTAAATGATACGAATAAAAACAATCATAATCATGGTTGGCGCGAAAGTAATAGTTGCAGTAATGTTGATCATTTTTTCGGTGTCAGGGACATTTGGAGTTTCATCTCTGATGACACTTTTTTAGTTAGGGATAGTAATGGTAACGGTTATTCCATATATTTTGATATTGAAAATCGGGTTTTTGAGATTGACAATGATAGTTCTTTTCTGAGTGAACTAGAAACTGCTTTTTCTAGTTATCTGAATAGCGGGTCTAAGAGTGACAATCGCTACTATGATCATTATATGTATGATACTACGTATAGTTGGAATAATCACATAAATAGTTGCATTGATAGTTATCTTCGTTCTGAAATCAGTATTGATAAGTACATTTCGAGTGGTAGCGACAATCACATTTACAGTTATATTTATAGTTACATTTGTAGTGGTGAAAGTGTAAGTGATAGTGACAGGGGGAGTTCTAGTATAAGAACTGGCGGTAATGGCAGCGATTTCAATATAAGAGGAAGATCTAATGATTTCGATGGAAATAAAAAATACAGACATTTATGGGTTCAATGCGAAAATTGTTATGGATTAAATTATAAGAAATTTTTTAGGTCAAAAATGAATATTTGTGAACAATGTGGATATCATTTGAAAATGGGTAGTTCAGATAGAATCGAACTTTCGGTTGATTCGGGCACTTGGGATCCTATGGACGAAGACATGGTCTCTATTGACCCCATTGAATTTCACTCGGAAGAGGAACCTTATAGAGATCGTATCAATTCGTATCAAAGAAAGACAGGTTTAACTGAGGCTGTTCAAACAGGCATAGGTCAACTAAATGGGATTCCCATAGCCATTGGGGTTATGGATTTTCAGTTCATGGGGGGTAGTATGGGATCCGTAGTAGGCGAGAAAATCACCCGGTTGATCGAATATGCTGCTAATAGATCTCTACCTGTTATTATGGTGTGTGCTTCTGGAGGAGCACGCATGCAAGAAGGAAGTTTGAGTTTGATGCAAATGGCTAAAATATCTTCCGCTTTATATGATTATCAATTCAATAAAAAGTTATTCTATGTATCAATCCTTACATCTCCTACAACCGGCGGAGTAACGGCCAGTTTTGGTATGTTGGGAGATATTATTATTGCTGAACCCAACGCCTACATTGCATTTGCGGGGAAAAGAGTAATTGAACAAACATTGAATAAGACAGTACCTGACGGTTCACAAGCAGCTGAGTATTTATTCCATAAGGGCTTATTTGATCCAATCGTACCACGTAATCCTTTAAAGGGTGTTCTGAGTGAATTATTTCAGCTACACGGTTTCTTTCCCTTGAATCAAAATTCAAGTAGAGCGCTAGGCTCAGTTATTTGTAGCGAACTTTAGTTCATCGGAATCAAAGTCAAAATAAGAAGAGTGGAGTTTTCTTTGGTAACATAAGTTCTATAGGAAGTTTCGGATAATTACTTTTTTTGATGCAGATTTTTTATCCTACCCCTATTCATGATTAGTAATCAGGAACCCCCTATCAGGAGGAAAAGAGTGAATTCTTCCTTCCGCGGAATGGAATTGGGAAAAAAAAGAAAAAGAATTTCATGTTCCCTTCTTTCATATTAATATATATCGTATTAATATATATAGAATAATTCAAATCTATAAGGGAAGTGTTGCATATTTTTATATCTCCCGAGGACCTACACTTTTGACTATGAATTCCTGTTGGATCGGATTCTAACAAATCCTTAGGAAACTCGTAAGAAACTCTTTATTAGAAGATAAGGGCGGTAGAACAAGAATAATAAAGCGGATTATCATCCATCTATTTCTTGTAGAAAGGTGAATAGATACACTTATTTAGCTCTACATTCCTTGCACTTATTATATACTTAATAATACTTATAATAGATATACTTATCATAAGATAAGATATCTTTATAACAGGTACAAATATTAAATCGAGGCACCCCTTCTATGACAGATTTCAATTTACCCTCTATTTTTGTGCCTTTAGTGGGCTTAGTGTTTCCAGCAATTGCAATGGCTTCTTTATCTCTTCATGTTCAAAAAAACAAGATTGTTTAGACCTGATAGGACAAAATTTCATCAATTTATTTCAACACTTGGACTTGGATCATAATAGGGATATCCATTTAGTGGAATATGATATGACATGTGGCTCCCTCCGGGCACAAAAAAAAAGTGATTATACATGCGGATACATTATATATGGATAAATGCATGTATATGGGGGGATAGCTGTTTTAAAATGGATCAGAGCGGATATCTGAAATAGAAAGTTAACGTATCTATATTATGTAGATATACATAGTGGTGGTATTATACGAAGGGGATGTTATTATTTTATATCTAACCAATTCGATGAATTACTCCTAATAGTTCGCGTCATAATAGTGCTAGTTGATGAGAGTTACTTCGGGAGCAAAATAAAAAAAGTAAAATCAAATTCATTTGGCTTATTCTCTTCTCTCAATTCCAATAGGATGCAACTGGATCTAGTATGAACTATCGATCAGAACGTATATGGATAGAACTTATAACGGGGTCTCGAAAAACAAGTAATTTCTGCTGGGCCTGTATCCTTTTTTTAGGTTCACTAGGATTCTTATTGGTTGGAACTTCCAGTTATCTTGGTAGGAATCTGATATCTTTATTCCCGTCTCAGCAAATCATTTTTTTTCCCCAAGGAATCGTGATGTCTTTCTATGGGATCGCAGGTCTGTTCATTAGTTCCTATTTGTGGTGCACAATTTCGTGGAATGTAGGTAGCGGTTATGATCGATTCGATAGAAAAGAAGGAATAGTGTGTATTTTTCGTTGGGGATTTCCTGGAATAAATCGTCGCATCTTCCTTCGATTCCTTATGAGAGAGATTCAATCGATCAGAATGGAAGTTAAAGAGGGTCTTTATCCTCGACGTGTCCTTTATATGGAAATCAGAGGCCAGGGCGCCATTCCCTTGACCCGTACTGACGAAAATTTTACTCCACGAGAAATTGAACAAAAAGCTGCTGAATTGGCCTATTTCTTGCGCGTACCAATTGAAGTATTTTGAAATGAAGGGAATGAAAGCTTTCTCAGCATGAGGGAAGGGACCCAGGAACCCCCTTTTAAATATAACTGAAGCTTCTTCGGAACGTTCATTCGAGCAAAACATGTTAGATTCTATTTCCCCCGTTCCGTTGGTAATCCTTCTGTGGCCCATAGAATAAAGCAGGCGGGCGTATACGGAACAACCATAATAAGAAGCAATTTTGATCGACCAAAACTCTTTTTTCTGCATATAGAACTCAATTCTACTAGTAACAAGTCTAATAAGTATGTATTCATCACACATATCAGAGCATTTCGGAATACATAATTTCTCTTTTTAGGGCCAATACTTTGGATTAATACATTAGATACAGATGTATCATATCTCGTTAATTATCTTTCTTTTGTCAATCGATGTTTCTTTTTTGATCCTTTCTTTAGCTCCTGGATAACCAAACGTTTAGATCTCTCATAACTATCCAATTTCTCTCTCGTTTTGTCACCTATTTCGGATTTCATCATTAATATTTTTCAGAAATATCCCCTCAATTATTCCTGGGTCGTGGGTAGCCAGTGAAAATTTCGAAAAAATAATTGAGGGGAGTTCTTTCGTCTCGAAATCAAAATAATATTCATTATTTCAAGCGGTTCTTTTGGGCATTCATCGAAAGAACAAATGAAGATAGAATTGGTTCGAATTTGACCAACTGAGATATCTGGGAAAAGTATTTGATTATTTCTTCATTCGAAACGGGCCCTTATTCTATTTCTATTTCTATATTCTTTCTAGATCCAAGGACTAAACAATTCAAAAAAAAAAAAAAGGAATAGATCCATAGGTTCCATACCTTGTTATAGAACTCATGCTTCATAGAAATATCGGATCAGATAGAGTCGGCGAATGAAGCGGGTTCATTAACAATTCACAGATGAAAAGTGTCAAAAAAGAAAGCATTGACTCCCCTCCCGTATCTTGCATCTATAGTCTTTTTGCCCTGGGGGATCTCTCTCTCATTTAATAAAAGTCTGGAACCTTGGGTTACTAATTGGTGGAATACCGGACAATCCGAAACTTTTTTGAATGATATTCAAGAAAAGAACGTTCTAGAAAGATTCATAGAATTAGAACAACTATTCCTGTTGGATGAAATGATAAAAGAGTACCCGGAGACACAGATACAAAAGCTTCGTATAGGAATCCACAAAGAGACGATGCAATTGGTCAAAATGCACAACGAAGATCATATCCATATCATTTTGGATTTCTCGACAAATATAATCTGTTTTGCTATTCTAAGTGGTTATTCTATTCTGGGTAATGAAGAACTTGTCATTCTGAATTCTTGGGTTCAGGAATTCCTCTATAACTTAAGCGACACAATAAAGGCTTTTTCTATTCTTTTATTAACTGATTTATGTATCGGATTCCACTCACCCCGGGGGTGGGAACTAATGATTGGTTCGGTCTACAAAGATTTTGGATTTGCTCATAACGATCAAATTATATCTGGTCTTGTTTCCACTTTTCCAGTCATTCTAGATACAATTTTGAAATATTGGATCTTCCATTATTTAAATCGTGTATCTCCCTCACTTGTAGTGATTTATCATTCAATGAATGAATGAAGAACTCATTTGATCCGCTGATATCAATCAAATCGTGATGCTACTTCGTACATAAACAAACCGTTTTGAAGCTTACTCACTCTTTATACTTCTACCCGCCCAGGGGATTCCTACTATACTTCAGTACAATTATTCCAGTACAATGGCAGAATCATGGATAGGGAACTATGCTAGCTACCTACCTAATTTATTGTAGAAATTTCCGGGATCAATTATTGGACCATGCAAAATAGAAATCCCTTTTCCTGGGTAAAAAAAGAGATGACTCGATTCATTTCCGTATTGATCATGATATATGTAATAACTCGGACATCTATTTCAAATGCATATCCTATTTTTGCGCAGCAGGGTTATGAAAATCCACGAGAAGCAACCGGGCGTATTGTATGTGCCAATTGCCATTTAGCTAATAAGCCCGTGGATATTGAGGTTCCACAAGCTGTGCTTCCTGATACTGTATTTGAAGCAGTTGTTAGAATCCCTTATGATATGCAACTGAAACAAGTTCTTGCTAATGGTAAAAAGGGGGCTTTGAATGTGGGGGCTGTCCTTATTTTACCCGAGGGATTCGAATTAGCTCCCCCCGATCGTATTTCTCCCGAGCTGAAAGAAAAGATGGGCAATCTGTCTTTTCAGAGCTATCGCCCCACTCAAAGAAATATTCTTGTAGTGGGTCCTGTTCCTGGTCAGAAATATAGTGAAATCATCTTTCCCATTCTTTCTCCGGACCCTTCTACTAAGAAAGACGTTCACTTCTTAAAATATCCCATATACGTAGGCGGGAACAGGGGAAGGGGTCAGATTTATCCCGACGGGAGCAAGAGTAACAATACAGTCTATAATGCTACAGCAGCAGGTATAGTAAGCAGAATAGTACGTAAAGAAAAAGGGGGATATGAAATAAGCATAGCCGATGCATCGGATGGACACCAAGTGGTTGATATTATACCTCCAGGACCAGAACTTCTTGTTTCAGAGGGTGAATCCATCAAGCTTGATCAGCCATTAACGAGTAATCCCAATGTGGGTGGATTTGGTCAGGGAGATGCAGAAATAGTACTTCAAGATCCATTACGTGTCCAAGGTTTGTTGTTCTTCTTGGCATCTGTTATCCTAGCACAAATCTTTTTGGTTCTCAAAAAGAAACAGTTTGAGAAGGTTCAATTGTCCGAAATGAATTTCTAGATCCACGGATTCGTCAAGTTGGTAAAAAGGGCCGAATTATTGTTGATCAATGCAATTATGTATGATCCAAAAAAATATGGAAAGCCCCTTGTCTTGCTTTGTTTATACTGCTTTTCTGCGAGATGCCGGGAATTGCTTGTATCCCATTCCTAGTAATAGTATGTATATTGCGAAGAAGACTACTTGACCCCCCCCTTTTTTTTTTTTCAATCCAAATTGGAGCGGTGTGACGCTTCTTATTTCCAGATTGTAAATGCCATGGAATGCATCAATAGTTTTTTCTATCTAATAGAATCGAATTCGAATAGACAATAGGCGGCATCATAACATTAAGTAGGAAGAGAATACGCGGCAAGGGATAAATGAAAGAATGATTCTGGGAGGGATTACTTGTCTTCCTAATTTTCGACACAAGAAAATTCCTTTTCTTGTGTCGAAATAATAATGATTCTTGATCTTGTTCGTCAAAGATTACTGTTTTCTTTTCCAGGTCTATCGGAACCTCTTTCTTTAGATTCATAAGAAGTGGCGGACAAACAAAAAAGGGGGATGGCTTAGTAAACAAATAGAACTTCTTCAACGAACTTATAAAATTTCAAGTAAAAAAAAAATAAAATTTTAAGATGAGATAATAAATAAGGATTTGGATATGTGCAAAAATCCAAGATTTTCCCCTTTCAACCGGAACATTAAGAGTCCTTTTTTACTTGATGAAATTTTATTTTTATAGAATAGAGTAGAGTAAGGTTCAATTAAATTAGTATAAAAATGGTTTGCAGGATGTCTCATCTGTAGAAATCCTGTGTCATCCAAAAAATCAATTGATTCCTTCTTTCTTCTTGTTTCGGAAGGGGCCCTCATACTATGGCGGAACAGATACTATGAATCAATCAAGGGATTCCATTTTTCAAAAACATCATCAGAAACAAAGCATCCTTTTATCATTTCTATGAATCTAATATTATGATTATGTTGACTGGATGAATTTCCAACTTTTTATGTTATGGAATAGATCAAACAAAGCCTTACCCGAAGAGTAAGAACTCAATAGGACCTTACCCCCCGAATCAGACAAAGAGGGGTAAGGTCCTATTGAGTTCTTACTTTTTCATGT